CTACATAATTCTTTTCTTCTTTTTTTGTTCCTTGTCTATGCATAACTGTATGTTATTCAATAGATCAATAGAAAATTCCTCAAATTCCTTATAAGGTGTTTCCATTATTGGCTTCGTAATAGAAAGTAAAGATCTTGGAAAAGTGTGAATCAATGGGTTCTAATAATTCATGAAAGATATTATCATATTCACACATTTCAATTATATGCGAAATCTATAAACTCTTTTTTTGGTTAAAAGTTTTTTTTGTTCGAATCTTTCATTTCAAGTAATTGGTTGGTCGTACAACGTACAATAAATATACTATAATAAATACAAAATACAAGAATAGATAATATTTAATGAAAGAAAGAGAACATAGTTGGAACAATCAATATTCGTGATGCAACAACGGTTGCATTAGATGCAAAACAAAGGTTCTTTCTTGACCGAACTACAAGTATGGAACTCCATGATATGGAAAGACAGAATATAGAACCTAAAAGGATAATGGAAGTTGTTCGTCTTTGAATCGAGTTGGACCCCCCAAAAAGAATAAAAATGAAAGTAAAGGTTTTATTTTTTTGATAGATCGTTTCGATATATCGTAGGGCACTTTTTTTCTTCTCATTCGAGATATTATGGGCAATTAACCAACCTATTAATGTACTGAATCCAATGAGTTAAAAAAAATAAGTAAAAGGTAATATCAGGGCGTTCGCCCCCAAATGGATTAGATCCTTTTTATTGAAAAAGAAAAGAAATGATCAAAATTGAAGTTCTTTTCAAATCCAATTTTTTTTTTTTTTATTTTATTCCAAAATTACTTAAATATAATTTCATTTTTGAATGAAGTTACACGACACAGTTCTTATTACTATTACTTTACTCAACTCACGAATTGCACAATGAATCTGTCGATTCGGAATCACAGGACCGATCGATGTCACAGCTGATGAATCAAGAACTTTCAATTGAACTAAACTAATCCTGTCAATTGGTTTTTTCTTACCGTTACTGTTGTATCTGGGAAAAATTGAAACTTAGGTAAGTGTTTTATCAACATATGTAACAAAAGAACATATCTAATTTAGCTCTTTCATGCCTACTATAACTAGTTATTTCGGTTTTCTACTGGCTGCTTTAACTATAACCCCAGCTCTATTGATTGGTTTGAATAAGATACGACTTATTTGAAATGAATTGAATGAACAATTCATAAAAATGAATATTTCTCTGAGATTCCAGGTGTTCCAGGTTCCTTTCCACATCAATTGCCAATTCTTGGTTATTGAGATTCACGGATAATTCAGATTAATATTTAGGGATAGATCTTACCCATCTTTTTATCCCCTCAAAAAACCGAAATGATTGAAGTTTTTCTATTTGGAATCGTCTTAGGTCTAATTCCTATTACTTTGGCAGGATTATTCGTAACTGCATATTTACAATACAGACGTGGTGATCAGTTGGACCTTTGATTGAGTAACATTTCTTTTTTTTTTTGATTGACCTCCTCCCTGCGGGAGGTCAAATTCAAGTTTCAATTAAACTTTTTTTTGTTAAGTTTTTTTATTGTGATTCGACATAACATAAACGGAATCACGCTCTGCAGGATTTGAACCTACGACATCGGGTTTTGGAGACCCGCGTTCTACCGAACTGAACTAAGAGCGCTTTCTTATTACAGGAGATACGACTGTAGTGTAAAGAAAAGGTTTTTTTACCCCCAAACATATCTTGCATACGTATAGCATGCAAAAATGAAAGATTATGTCCAATTTCAATCGATCTTAATTAATCCCTCGTTACTGCCCATAAGAGAAGTAATAGGTAGGGATGACAGGATTTGAACCCGTGACATTTTGTACCCAAAACAAACGCGCTACCAAGCTGCGCTACATCCCTTTTTAAAGTTCTTGTACAGTGTCATTGTACAAAATCCCTGTCTTGTTTTCCACATTGTTATTTTCCCCTCTATCTATATAGAATTTTCTTGTCACTTCTTCTTTTTGGTTTCATATAATAAAATAATTTTATACATCTGAAACCTAACGTATAAAAAAAATTTAAATTTATCTTATCGGCGTATCGTATAAAAAAAAGAATAAAAATTTATCGGAAATGCTCAGGAAGAAGGGGTCATCTTTTTCTTTTTTAGGGACAGGAAAATCTCATCTATCGGTTCATTGTACATATCTATTTTAGTTAGGAATTCCGCGTAAAGTAAAAAAAAAAAATACAAATGATCTTGAACTACAACATCTGACCATACATATATGTATTACAATAAAGAAGGAGGATTTTCAATGCGAGATATAAAAACATATCTCTCCGTGGCACCTGTGCTAACTACTCTATGGTTTGGGTCTTTAGCAGGTCTATTGATAGAAATTAATCGTTTATTCCCAGATGCCTTGTCATTCCCTTTTTTTTCATTCTAGTTATTAATATGCGAAGAAATGAAGAAAATTAGGGATACGATTCTACGTGACGTGACTAAAATTTCGCCCCTTCCTTTTTTTTTTTTTCAGTTCTTTAGGATAGGAGGAGGATAGGAAGGAAAGAAAAAGAAAAAGTGTATTGAACCTCGACAAAAATCTGGTGAATCTAAGATCGAATTTTGGGGAACAGAAATGGAAATGTGTATCCAGATCTAGGGCAGAATCCACGAAATCATAGCATAGAAAGAAGATACTTAAATGAAATATTGGGATTTAAGATAGGAATAATTGATAGTTAGAAAGAAATTGTATTACTTAATTATTACTTTATTATTAATTATTAATTATTACTATTACTCTATTAATATTAATTGTAATTATATAATTACAACACATACAACACAACGAAATCTTTAGAAATGAAAATTGAATTTCAAGTTAGTAATTTCTATTGATTTTCTTATTGATTTTTTTGTTCTTTTATTCTTCTTCAGTTCGGGTCGAAAATAGAAGAAGTTAAGTCGATCCAAAATCAAAAGGGGGTTCATGGCCAAGGGTAAAGATGTCAGAGTCAGAGTTATTTTGGAATGTACCAGTTGTGTCCGAAATGGTGTCAATAAAGAATCGCCGGGTATTTCTAGATATATTACTCAAAAGAATCGGCACAATACATCCAGTCGATTAGAATTGAGAAAATTTTGTCGCTATTGTCACAAGCATACGATTCATGGGGAAATAAAGAAATAGATGGAACGGAACGTGTGCGCGATCTTTCCAAGGAACAGGAAGAGGAAGAACTTAACATATTTAGGTTAACATATTTAACTTAACATATATAATATAACATATATAATATACATAATATATACAATACAAATCAAACCCGATTTCATTTTCATATATATATATATACATACATATGATATGTATTATATATGATATGTATAATATAAACGATGCGAATCAAAGCCTATTTCGGTCAGATCTGAAATGAATAAAGAAATAGAATTTTAGAGATAAGGAATAAACCATGGATAAATCCAAGCAACCTTTTCGTAAATACAAGCGATCCTTTCGTAGGCGTTTGTCCCCAATTGGATCTGGGGATCGAATCGATTATAGAAACATGAGTTTAATTAGTCGATTTATTAGTGAACAAGGAAAAATATTATCTAGACGGGTGAATAAATTGACTTTGAAACAACAACGATTAATTACTATTGCTATAAAACAAGCTCGTATTTTATCTTTGTTACCTTTTCTTAATAATGAGAAACAATTTGAGAGAGCCGAGTCGATCCCCAGAACTACTGGTCCTAGAACCAGAAATAAATAAACATACTCCTCAATTGACTCAAAACTCCAATCGGAACTCAAGCTCAGATTGATGTTTTGTTCAAAAGGCCTAGAATCCCGATTTATTTCTTGTGTTATAAGAAATAAAAAATGGGGGAAGAAGAAATCTTTTTTTTTTTTTTATTGAAACATGTTCGTTCATTCCTACTACTTATCTTACTTAATTTTTTTTATTCTATCTTCCCGGAGTTCATTCTCCGGGGAATTCTGTTTCAATTTCAATCATTTCTGTATTTTATTTTATAATATCATATCCTTTATTTGATAATCTGATTGGAAATCATGTAAAGACAATTCTTATTTGATATAGATATTTGCGCAAGTATTTTACGATTAAGAAGCAATTGCTTCTTGTACAGATTTGGTATTAATCTACTATAATTATAGAATACCTTATTCTCACGAATTACTGCATTTATTCGAGTGATCCACAAACTACGAAAATCCCTCTTTTGCCTGCCTCTATCTCGATGAGAGGAAACCAAAGCTCTCATTTTCTGTTGAGTAGTCGTTCGAGTAAGTCTTGAATGAGCCCCAATAAAGGTTGATGCAAATAAACGAATTTTTGTTCGACGTTTCCGAGCTGTATATCCTCGTCTAACTCTGGTCATTGAATCAAATTAAACCTTAATGAATAACTAATTGATTTCTCTTCTTTCAGTCATCCTTTACCCCCCGTCAATTAATAACAAAACGGATTATTCCGATATATAAAATATAAATTCCAATGGCTTTTGCTACTATGACTTTCCCCAACCACGATTTTTTATTCCTTCCAGGCATTTCACCTGGAAATAAGAAATTCTAACGATACCAAATAAAAAAAAAAATAGTGGGTTCCATCGTTTCTATGGTTACTTTTTTTTAAAACGGTGAGGTCCTCTCTATACACCGGAGCCTCTTCTTTCATTTTATCAAATGTTATTGTTAACTTGTATAGTTCACACTCTTTGGCTCTACCCATCAATTATACAGTAATAGTTCTTTTCACAATAAGAGTTATCCATACAGTGACGGCATTTAATTATGAAAGTTGGCTAGGTAGCTGACCCTGTTAGTCCGTTCTTTCAAGAATAGGAGTATAACCTTTTTGCTTCTTATAATACCATTTCCTCCGCTTAATGGATAACCATTTGCCCCCAATGGGGAATTGCTTTTCATCTCAAATCTAGGTGATTGGATTTGCACCAATGTAAACCATAAATTCCAAACACAATATAGGTATATGATAGATCTTCTCTATCTATCCTTTTCATTGGTACTGGTCATTGATACTGGAAAATTGTCTCATTTGTTCGAACTCATGATCTGAACGAGTCGCACATACACCCTAGTGCATGTTCCTCGACGCTGAGGACATCCTCTAAGAGCGGGAGATTTCGTGACATTTCTTATTGGCTGTCTTGTGTTTCTAATAAGTTGTTTAATAGTTGGCATGTCGTATGTATATATAGAATTCTAGAATGGAATGGGTTGGTTTAGATCGATCTTAACCTGATGATTGATGATCATGAATTTTTTTTTCTATTCAATATCAAATCGCAGAAAATTCGAATTATGGTTTGAAATGGATTTACATGAAATCCCTAGTATTTTCATTTTCGACCGCTACAAGATCAACAATGCCATGAACTTGGGCTTCTGTTGCTGACATAAAAACATCTCTTTCCATGTCTTCGGATACAACCCATAAAGGATTACCCGTTCTTTGTACATAAACCTTTGTGAGGGTTTCGCGAAGTTTCAGTAGTTCTTCCGCTTCCAGGATAAATTCGCCTGCTTGTGCCTCATAAAAAGAACTAGCAGGTTGGTGAATCATAACCCTGATGATATTGATATAGCATCATGAAGGGTTCTTCTATCTTGCATGATTGGGCTAAAGTAAGGGATAAAAAAAATATAAGAAAAAAGAATAGAATTGTACAACCGTACAGGCATCTTTTGTGCATACGGCTCTACAATGGAATTTACTTTTTCTTTTTCTTCTCTTCTATTCTATTGAAGAAAGAAATAGAATCCATCCGATCCGGATCGTTGAATGATCCATTTACCACCCTTCCTTTCGTAGGAGTAAAAAAAATACTATGATGGTTCTGTTGCTTTATATATTTATTTTGTCTGTGATTTAGCAATCCCAAAGTTCCTTTCTGATACGATCAAATAAGGAAAAAATGATCTTTTTTTTTTTCATTTTTGTACTTTTTCTTTCATAACATAAATATCAGAAAGAGAATTCTGGTGTGAAAAAGAATGGTTTGTGACGCTGAAATGTACCCCCGACACATAAGATCAAATCCGAAATGACCTCTATTTCATACTACTATCTCGACATAAAATCTCATGTTATGAAAAAAACAATAATGGTTTGCTCATATCGAACTCGAAGTGCCATGCTATTATTACTTATTATTCATATTCAATATGGCGAAGGCATAGTCTTCCTTTTTTTTTTTCAAATAAAAAAACTCATTGGCGCCAAGCGTGAGGGAATGCTAGACGTTTGGTAATTTCTCCTCCGACCAGAATGAAAGATCCCATTGAAGCGGCTAATCCCATGCATATTGTATGCACATCGGGTGGCACAAATTGCATAGTATCATAAATGGCTATTCCTGGTATTACCCATCCGCCGGGAGAGTTTATAAATAAATAAAGATCCCTAGTATCATCTTCTATACTGAGATATACCATGAGACCAACAAGTTGATTCGAGATCTCGCTATCAACTTCTTGGCCTAAAAAAAGTAATCTTTCTCGATGAAGTCGGTTGATTAGGACAAAATTGGTTCCCTTAGGAACCGTACGTGCACCTTTGGATGCATACGGTTCAAAAAAAAAATTGCGAAAAAAAGAATCAATGTGTCGATTCCAGTTCTATTTCTTTTTTTTCTGTAACAGGTTTTTGTTTTTCTAATGAAGGGGGTTTTCTTCTTCTATTTTTCAAAAAACATAAGATGAGTTTTTGTTCCCTTACCTATAAAAAAAAAAGAATTCACTGAACTTATTGAACTAACCTCTCATTGATGTATTGTTTCATCGAGATTCAAATCACGATGTCATTTTATTGTTCCTGAATGGGCCCTTTCCATTTTTTTAGGTTCATGTTTGTTCTACTCCGGGAAAAGATCTGCCCGAATTCTATTTGTACATATAGGGCAAATGATCTCAGTACCACTTTTTTTGTTACGACTTTTTTTTTTCAATTTGTTTCATGTCTTCTCCAAACTATTCGATGTATTCATCATACTACTCCATTGGTTGGCAGTTTGAGATCGCTCCTATAGTAAGTATAAGAATCGTTTATGATACAAGTGGTAATCGTACATATATTATCAATTTGTTACCAATTTGGTATTTTCTGAACGGAGCCTGGAGACTTTTTTTTATCAGTCCAAGTCAACCATAAATTCTTCTAATTGATAATATTGATCCCCAATATAAATTGATCTAATTGTACTTCACGCTCCAAATGATTGATGGTTCACTCAATCTCAATACAATATTTCTTGGGCGAAACAGAGGATATCTCGATCGGGGGAGAGAACGGGTAAATCCCATATGACCCAATATGTCTGACAAGTCGCACTATACGTCAACCCAAACTGCATCTTCCTCTCCAGGACTCCGAAAAGGTACTTTTGGAACACCAATGGGCATTAAATTAAAGAAAAAAAATTAAGTACTATACTTCACTTTAATATGGAAACGTAACAATGGGTTTATTGTCTTCATCCTTTTTTCTGTTTATTCTATTTTCTAGATAGATTGATTGGAAGGTTTATAGAGTAAGATAGAATGAATAAAGAAAAATTTTAACGAACGGAGCAATCGATCGTTCGAATGATAAACAAGTATCTATGCATTCGTTCCCACAAAATGGTACCAATTCTCCCATTGCGTATTGGTACTTATCGGGTATAGAATAGATCTGCTTCTCTTTGTTCTTATGAACAGAATTGTTCCGTTATTTTCAATGGAACGGAATAAATATTAATTCTTTTTCATACAGAATCCACTGAAAAGGTTAGGTACTTAGGTACATAGTATAGTCCTTTCCAATGCGATAAAATAAGGTGACATAGTGTCTATTTATCTTTGATAAAGGGGTATTTCCATGGGTTTGCCTTGGTATCGTGTTCATACTGTCGTATTGAATGATCCCGGTCGATTGCTTTCTGTCCATATAATGCATACAGCTCTAGTTTCTGGTTGGGCCGGTTCGATGGCTCTATACGAATTAGCGGTTTTTGATCCCTCTGACCCTGTTCTTGATCCAATGTGGAGACAAGGTATGTTCGTTATACCCTTCATGACTCGTTTAGGAATAACCAATTCGTGGGGTGGTTGGAGTATTTCAGGAGGAACTATAACGAATCCGGGTATTTGGAGTTATGAAGGTGTCGCAGGGGCACATATTGTGTTTTCTGGCTTGTGCTTCTTGGCAGCTATCTGGCATTGGGTGTATTGGGATCTAGAAATATTCTGTGATGAGCGTACGGGAAAACCTTCTTTGGATTTGCCCAAGATCTTTGGAATTCATTTATTTCTCTCAGGGGTGGCTTGCTTTGGCTTTGGCGCATTTCATGTAACAGGTTTGTATGGTCCTGGAATATGGGTGTCCGATCCTTATGGACTAACTGGAAAAGTACAATCTGTAAATCCAGCGTGGGGCGCGGAAGGTTTTGATCCTTTTGTTCCGGGAGGAATAGCCTCTCATCATATTGCAGCGGGTACATTGGGCATATTAGCAGGTCTATTCCATCTTAGTGTCCGTCCGCCTCAACGTCTATACAAAGGATTACGTATGGGAAATATTGAAACTGTACTTTCTAGTAGTATCGCTGCTGTTTTTTTTGCAGCTTTCGTTGTTGCTGGAACTATGTGGTATGGTTCAGCAACTACCCCAATCGAATTATTTGGTCCCACTCGTTATCAGTGGGATCAGGGATACTTTCAGCAAGAAATATATCGAAGAGTTAGCGCCGGACTAGCCGAAAATCTGAGTTTATCGGAAGCTTGGTCTAAAATTCCCGAAAAATTAGCTTTTTATGATTACATTGGTAATAATCCGGCAAAAGGGGGATTATTCAGAGCAGGTTCAATGGACAACGGGGATGGAATAGCTGTTGGATGGTTAGGACACCCCGTCTTTAGAGATAAAGAAGGGCGCGAGCTTTTTGTACGCCGTATGCCCACTTTTTTTGAAACATTTCCGGTAGTTTTAGTAGATGGAGACGGAATTGTGAGAGCCGATGTTCCTTTTAGAAGGGCAGAATCAAAGTATAGTGTTGAACAAGTAGGTGTAACTGTCGAGTTCTATGGTGGCGAACTCAATGGAGTTAGTTATGGTGATCCTGCTACTGTAAAAAAATACGCTAGACGTGCCCAATTAGGTGAAATTTTTGAATTAGATCGGGCTACTTTGAAATCCGATGGTGTTTTTCGTAGCAGTCCAAGGGGTTGGTTCACTTTTGGGCATGCTACGTTTGCTTTGCTCTTCTTTTTTGGACACATTTGGCATGGTGCTAGAACCTTGTTCAGAGATGTTTTTGCTGGTATTGATCCAGATTTGGATGCTCAAGTGGAATTTGGAACATTTCAAAAAATTGGGGATCCAACTACAAGGAGACAAGTAGTCTGATACAACATTGCTCTGGTATCTTTCGCCTCTATTTTTTTGATTTGATATAAGGTACCGGAGAAATCTTGATTTGAATCACCATTTATTCTTTGACTCTTTACTTTTCTTTATATGGTAAATGATCCCAAATGAATAGGTGTGGAAGCTATAATTGTAAACCACGATCGAATCTATGGAAGCATTGGTTTATACATTCCTTTTAGTCTCGACTTTAGGGATAATTTTTTTCGCTATCTTTTTTCGAGAACCGCCTAAGGTTCCGACTAAAACTAAAAAAATGAAATAATTTTTCATTATCTCAATTGAAGTAATGAGCCTCCCAATATGGGAGACTCATTACTTCAACTAGTCCCCGTGTTCTTCGAATGGATCTCTTAGTTGTTGAGAGGGTTGCCCAAAAGCGGTATATAAGGCGTACCCAGTAAAGCTTACAAGTAAACCAGATATGGAGATGGCGACTAGGGTTGCTGTTTCCATTTTTAGATAATTTCAAGATCACAATGGATCTACGATAAAATCGTTTATTTACAACTACAACGAAATGGTATACAAAGTCAACAGATCTCAACCAATGAATAGTATTTTATGGCTACACAAACCGTTGAGGGTAGTTCTAGATCTGGGCCAAGACGAACTACTGTAGGGAATTTATTGAAACCATTGAATTCGGAATATGGTAAAGTAGCACCGGGCTGGGGGACTACACCACTTATGGGGGTCGCAATGGCTCTATTTGCGATATTCCTATCTATTATTTTGGAAATTTATAATTCTTCCGTTTTACTGGATGGAATTTCAATGAGTTAGGTTCATAAGAACTAGAAAGTCCTAGTTTTTCAATCAAAAAAATTACTTTACTTAACTTAAGAAAGACTCGGATTTCTAGACCATTCTGGTAGTTCGACCGTGAGATTTATTTGTTTCGGTATTTCCGGAATATGAGTGTGTGACTTGTTATAATCGATCCTATTGATAATACAGAAAATGGGCCTGTCATCTCTATCAAGATGATTCTACCTCGTCGGATATTTATTCTAGTATCTGGAGCACGGAATATATAGAATAGATCAAGAAAAGAAATATTTGAACTATGATTCATACCTACTATTTACTATTCAGACTTCGCAACCGGACTCAAAAAAAAATTCAAATAGGTATTTCCTAAATCAAACGATTTTTCTTCTTTCAGTTTGAACAAAGGACAAATGTTTCTCTAGATTTTGTTGAGTCATTACATCCATTCATTGAATAAGTGATCATCAAACGGTTCTTACTCAAAGAACCTTTGAGTTTAGCTTGAGGCTTTGCTTGATTAAATCATCGTGGTTCTAGTATGAATCTGAGGTTTCAATTGATTCATAGGGTCTCAACAAGGGAATCCCTATCAATAGCAAAACTATTGTTAATCTGCATTACGCACAAAAAACAACAAATCAAATAACAAATAAAAAAATAAATAGGGAAGAGAAGATTCAAGAGGCCTGTAACGATCAACATAAAGAAAGACGGATGAGCCAACTTGATATTTTTGGCATTATCATCACAAAGAAGAGATTCCGGATTTTTGTTACTTCGTATCTTTGGGGCAAATCGAATCAAGTGACTAAGAAGTTTTGAACTTTCTATTACAGATCCGTTGAAATCAGTATTTGTGTGTTTCCGCTTGAGCCGTACGAGATGAAATTCTCATATACGGTTCTCAGAGGGGGAATTCCTTTGGATTACCTATCTCAATAAGGTATATGATTGGTTTGAGGAACGTCTCGAGATTCAGGCGATTGCGGATGATATAACTAGTAAATATGTTCCTCCTCATGTCAACATATTTTATTGTTTAGGGGGGATCACACTTACTTGTTTTTTAGTACAAGTAGCTACAGGTTTTGCTATGACTTTTTACTATCGTCCAACCGTTACAGAAGCTTTTTCCTCTGTTCAATACATAATGACTGAGGCCAATTTTGGTTGGTTAATTCGATCAGTTCATCGATGGTCAGCAAGTATGATGGTTCTAATGATGATCCTGCACGTATTTCGTGTATATCTCACAGGTGGATTTAAAAAACCCCGCGAATTAACTTGGGTTACAGGTGTGGTTTTAGCTGTATTGACTGCATCTTTTGGTGTAACTGGTTATTCCTTACCTCGGGACCAAATCGGTTATTGGGCAGTAAAAATCGTGACAGGTGTACCTGAAGCTATTCCTGTAATAGGATCGCCTTTGGTAGAGTTATTACGTGGAAGTGCTAGTGTGGGCCAATCCACTTTGACTCGTTTTTATAGTTTACACACTTTTGTATTGCCTCTTCTTACTGCCGTATTTATGTTAATGCACTTTCCAATGATACGTAAGCAAGGTATTTCGGGTCCTTTATAGAGAAGACAGATCATAGATATTTGTAATTGATCATATATCATATCGGGAAGGAACAATACTATTTCATTGCTACAAATATGGATTCATTGCTACAAATATGGATTATTGAAAAAATAAGACATGTTATTTGGATACTTCTCTTCAACTCCGAAGTATTGTATTTCTTAATTGATACGAATAGTTGAAGTGGATTTTCCGAAGAGAGGATGGATTATGGGAGTGTGTGACTTGAACTATTAATTGGGCCATGCAGATATATGATTTTATCCGCCACGTTGGAATTCATAACCAAATGTGTCTCCGCATCCAACCACCACGTAAGTCCCCCTATGTAGCAGAGGATAGGCAGGTTCGCTTGAGGAGAATCTTTTCTATGATCATACCCGAATCATGTCATACATGAACAGGCTCCGTAAGATCCCGTAGAATAGAATAAGTGATGTGGCATGATCCAATGTTCTATCTATTCCACTTACTTAATTTTATTTATAGTGTAGAAATGCATTCATTTCCTCTGCATCGATCCCGATCTATGATACTATCGGAGTGAAATAAGGGATCTAAGGAAGAACTGCGGCTAGACTTTATTAGTAACAAGTAAATACTTTGTATGTAAGAAAATCGAGATGTTGTGGGGATAAACACCAATCAAAAGACATGAGACAATCCAAAAAGCACTTGATCATGATCAAATTTGTAAGCC